GGAAGAATCAACAGAGGATCGTGGGATTCGTTCAAGAAAATCCAAACGTGTGGTAATTTACACTTCAATTCAATTCAAAAAATAGAATAGAAATAGAAATAGTAAATTAATAAAAAAGTTGATACATAATATAAATATACGAAGAGATAGGAAGAGATTCGCCCTCCCCCCACATATTTGATCCCTTCTCCTACAAAGAAACTTGCAACACCAACACCATTGGTAATTCCGTCAATTACTCGTCTATCCAAAAAATGAGTTACTTCAGCTAATCCTCTTATACCTTTAATTATGCATGTTGCATAAAAAACATCTATGTAACCACGATTATATGACCAATTGTATATCACATTTATTATTCGGTCCAAGAAGATTCTCTTAGAACCTATTTTTTTGAAAAATGAATTGATTAAGTACAAATTCTGAAAAGATGAATAAACAGAACCATATAAAAGAAACGCTATGAATATTCCAAAACAGGCTATACTGACTGAATAAGTTGCATTTGTCACAAATTCATACCAATCCACAGAATAGTTCGAATTTGGATGTAGAAGATTTATTGACGGAGTTAACCATTTCGATAATATATCAAAATCCATTACTTCTTGATCGAAAGGAATTCCTATGGATCCAACAAACAAAGTAAATAGGACCAATACAAGTAGAGACAATAGCATAGTATTGTCCGATTCATGGGGATACGTTGAAGTGTCTTTCTTTTCAAAAGAAATTCTAAAGGATCGTATCAGATTTCTTACATTGCCATGCGTTTTGTATATCTTCGTTTTCGAAAAAAAGAAAACCTTTTCATTATTATTCATTGTTGATAAAAACAAATTTCTGTTAACTAGTTTGGTTCCTTCTTTCCCCCATATAGATATTAAATAGAACGAGCTATTTTTAGTAACACTGTAATTTTGAAAAAGGGCGCGTAAATGACCATCAAAAGTAAGTAAATACATTCGAAACATATAAAATGCAGTTAACCCTGCTGTGAAACAAGCTATTATCGCGAAAATCGGTGAATACAACCAACTATCATTAAGAATTTCATCTTTAGACCAAAAACAAGCAAGAGGTGGAATTCCACAAAGAGAAAGTGTACCTAATAAAAAAGTCGTTTTTGTAATTGGCACATATTTTGTTAAACCACCCATAAGAACCATGTTCTGACTTTTATCTGGCGAATATCCAACAATGGGTTCCATTGAATGAATAATTGATCCGGATCCTAAAAACAATAATGCTTTCGAATAGGCATGAGTGATCAAATGGAATAAAGCAGCTCGATAAGAGCCTATCCCTGGGGCTAACATAATATAACCCAATTGAGACATTGTAGAATAGGCTAAACTTTTCTTAATGTCTCTTTGAGCAAGGGCTAAAGTAGCCCCTAATAGTACCGTAATTGCACCTATCAAAGAAATGAGATTCATTATGTAAGGTATGACTGTAAAAAGCGGAAGAAGCCGAGCGACAAGAAAAATTCCCGCTGCTACCATAGTAGCAGCATGTATAAGAGCCGAAATAGGAGTAGGCCCTTCCATGGCATCAGGTAACCATACATGAAGGGGAAATTGTGCGGATTTAGCAACTGCACCGACGAATAATAGGGAAGCACACAGAGTAGCAAATAAAGAATTGACCCCATTATTATGGATCAAGTTATTGAAGATTTCGAACAAATCCCGAAATTCGAAACTCCCTGTTATCCAATAAAAACCTAAGATTCCTAATAATAAACCAAAATCCCCTACACGATTAGTTACAAACGCTTTTTGACAAGCATTTGCTGCAGTGGGTCGTGTGAACCAAAAACCTATTAATAAATACGAGCACATTCCCACTAGTTCCCAAAAAATATAAATTTGTATCAAATTGGAACTAGTAACTAATCCCAACATGGAAGTATTGGAAAAACTCATATAAGCAAAAAATCTCAAATATCCTTGATCATGAGCCATATAATTGTCACTATAAATAAGAACCATGATTCCAACAGTAGTAATTAGTATTGACATAATAGAAGTAAGTGGGTCGATCAAGTGGCCGAACTCTAAAGAAAAATCATTATTGATGGTCCAAGACCATAGATGTTGATAGATAGAACTTCCATTTATCTGTTGAATAGACAAATCGGATGAAAAAACCATAACTATACTTAGCAATGAAACACTAGGAAAAGTCCACATACGACGAAGATTTTTTGTTGCGGTCGGAACAAACAGAAGTCCCAATCCTATTGACATAGTAACTGGAAGTGGAGCAAAAGGTATGATCCATGCATATGGATATGTATGTTCCATAAGAAAATCAAACTTCCTTTTTTTATTCTTATTAATTGTTTCCGATTCACCAGACCTTATCTCTTTTGGAAGGAGCAATAATCAAATAAATAAAATAAAGATATAAAATCAAATATGATTTTGAATTCTTAATTATTCTGATTCTTTCCAAAATATTGAAAAAACAAAAAATTCAAATCAAGAAGTTCCATTTCTTCAAATGACCAAGTTACTATTTACAAGTGACTACCTAGTTATTAACGTTAACGAAGATATTTATTAAGATAAAAAATATAAGACTTTAAAGCATTCCACTCAGATATTACGGTGATTTCTATCCATATGTATATCAATATAGTAAGGAAAAAGAATGATACCAAAAATAAAAGTACTCGATTCTGATATGTATCATAGGATCCGTCATTAACTCGACCCCATAAAACTAGTTTTTTTTTTTATTTCGTTTATTCGGAGTCATTAACTAATTCATTGTGGAACTGATTGATTGGCTTCTAGTCCAATAAAGCAAACTCATCCTTATGGAAAATCCTCTAATACTTGTCACTTCGCATAGAACTAAAATAAGAAATTACTAAAATTTCCCTTATCAAGTAATGTATTGTTTAACGGATTAACTACTTCATTTAAACTATTCATTTAAATTATGGGGACTCTATCTCGGAGCTTGATCAATTAATAGAAAAAGTGACACATTATTGTTTTATTAAACTAGGTAAGGGTTCTTAAGCTTTTCGATTTATTAAAGGTAAGATGACAAACATATAGAATATATAAAGAGACTGAGATATGAATTGAAATCTTTTTGATTCTTATCGATAGCAACCGATTCAATTTCCACGGTAGTAGATCCCGCTCATAGACATACATAGATTGAATGAAGATATGAAGCTACCAATCAGTACAAATTTTTCTTCGGACATTGTATGTAATATTGTATGTAATAGAGATGTTAAAAAAAAAAACTCCTTTGAAAATCACATCGTTCTTTCTTTTTCTTTCTATTTTCTTTTTTTTATCCCTAGTGATACCATATGCGATACTTACGTATCTATTTTTTATATATTATGAAGTAAGTATTAACTATGGAATAAATATAGATAATGAATAGAAAGAACGATCCATTTTGAACAATAAATGTCTTTCACATCCAACTATAAAAATGAGTGATCCTTTTTTTTTTTTGAAATGGCGGTTCCAAAGAAACGTACTTCTCTTTCAAAAAAGCGTATTCGTAAAAATATTTGGAAAGGAAAGGGATGTCAGGCCGCGGCAAAAGCCTTATCTTTAGCTAAATCGATTTCTACTGGGCATTCAAAAAGTTTTTTTGTGCGACAAAAATAAAGCCTTAGAATGATCTGAATAGACATGACTCGATGAATTGGATGATTTATAAGATGAAGAATTCACATTAACTAAAGTTTTGAACTTATCAATATGAAATAGAACTAGCTTTTGTGGTATGTAGAATAAGAATTATTCTGTATACTAGGTTCTAAAAAGAATTTCTTTTTTGTTTGAAAAAAAAAAAAGAAAGAAGTAGTTAGACACAAAATACAAGATTTCAGGTTTCACTTTTCATTATAGTTTTATAGTTATAGTAGATTTTTATAATTTGCGAGATGGGGATTGTAACTTTCCCCATCGATTCGCTTTTCACTCACAATAACAAAACTCTTATTTCTTTTTTTTTTTAGGAAGGGGTTTATTGGATTATGTATCTCCAATAGTTATACATCATTAAGATTTTTGCAAGATCTGAAACAAGTATGAACGAGGTTCGAACCCCGTTTTTTTTTTTTTGTTCCATAGCAGCGCAGAGATGAGATCTATAGTAAAAATCAATGAATCATTGAAACTAATTGATTAAATGAAAACCTTGCTTTGTAGCTCTCTGAATCACTACATATCTACATAGACTCCCTCTTGTGTCGAATGGATCAACAAAAAAACAAACTAATAAAACTGCCAGATCCCCTGGAGATCCATATTTATGTACAAAGAATGAGTCAATCTTACCTAATCCAACCAAAATAGATCCTATCCTATGTTTGGGCTGGAGGATCGATCAATCGATATATCTAGATCTAATATCTAAATAGATTTTATCTATTTAAAGAGATCTTAATCGAATTCTGATAAAGATCAAAACTCTTTTTCTTTTGTTAAATGATTGATATGCCTGGCCCAATACCTAATTGGTTTGGTAAATCCTCACACGAATTATGTTATGTAGACAATGAGGATCCCAATCATTAATACAGTTTTGATATCAACAAAATATTTATAGAAATTCCTTGGATGTAGTAATGAGGTTGTGATACATAAAAAATATTGTTTTCTTTTGTTTATTGAAAATGATTTTGATTTCGGATCTACGAAATGAAATAAATGAGAAATGAATCAAAATGAGAAAAAAAAAAAATTCTTGGTTCTATACCTCGACTGAGGGCATAAGAGTCTAGTTCCAACTGTTCCAGAAGAACTTAGAATACGGGAAAGCCCGCTGTTAAAAATGACACTCTACCACGAGACTAAGGATTATGGAACGTTTAAATATTTATTTGAATGGGTCTTTATTCATGGATTCAAACGTTTCCTAAAATAGATTGCATTAAATCCTTCAATCTCGACGATTGAACATCATATAGGCTATGATTATTTCAATCAAGCCGCCATGGTGAAATTGGTAGACACGCTGCTCTTAGGAAGCAGTGCTAGAGCATCTCGGTTCGAGTCCGAGTGGCGGCATCCTCTAAAAAAGGCACAACAATAGATCCTATAATGAATTCAATTACGGATTTCTATTTCGTAATTTGGGATACCCTCCTTAAAAAAAAAAACAATTTTTTTTTTATGATATTTGCGACTTTAGAACATATATTAACTCACATCTCTTTTTCTATCATTTCAATTGTGATTACGATTCATTTAATGACCTTATTAGTCCATGAAACTGTAGGACTATTTGATTCGTCAGAAAAGGGCATGATGGCTACTTTTTTCTGTATAACAGGATTATTAGTTACTCGTTGGATTTATTCGAGACATTTCCCGTTAAGTGATTTATATGAATCTTTAATGTTCCTTTCGTGGGGTTTCGCCATTATTCATAGGGTTCCTAAAATAGGGAACCAGAAAATTTTTTTAAGCGCAATAACCGCGCCAAGTGCCATTTTTACTCAAGGATTTGCCACTTCGGGTCTTTCAACTGAAATGCATCAATCTGCAATATTAGTACCTGCTCTACAATCCCAGTGGTTAATGATGCACGTAAGTATGATGTTATTGAGCTATGCAGCTCTTTTATGTGGATCGTTATTATCAGTAGCTCTTTTAGTCATTACATTTCGAAAAAATCGAGGTATTCCTGGTAAAAGCAATCATTTCTTAATTGGGTCATTTTCCTTTGTGAATGAAAAAAGAAGTGTTTTACAAAAAACTTCTTTTCTTTTGTTTATGAATTATCACAGGTATCAATTGACTCAGCAATTAGATCATTGTAGTTATCGTGTCATTAGTCTAGGGTTTACTTTTTCAACCATAGGTATTCTTTCGGGAGCAGTATGGGCTAATGAAGCATGGGGGTCTTATTGGAATTGGGACCCCAAGGAAACTTGGGCATTTATTACTTGGACCATATTCGCGATTTATCTACATAGTAGAACAAATCAGAACTTTCAGGGTGTGGATTCGGCAATTGTGGCTTCGATCGGATTTCTTCTAATTTGGATATGCTATTTTGGAGTCAATCTATTAGGAATAGGACTACATAGTTATGGTTCATTCACATTAACATCTAATTGAAGAAAAGGCCTGAAGAATACATAGGAACATCGTCCCGTATATAAAGAAAGTTTGTGCAAGTTTTTGAGAACCATTTGAATCACTACTTGATTCAAATGGTTCTCAAAAACTCCAGATATATCTGATTCCAATTCACTTCATTCTTTTTTCTTTCATTGCATTGTACAGTGAACGATTTTAAAAATCACAGGATTCTTTGACTTTATGTCTTGTCTTATTGATGAAAACTATTTATGAAAATAATTAGATAGAATAGCTTCTATCCTGTCAATTGATAGCGAGAGAACGAAATCAGGATAAATACCAATACCTATTACGGGTAGAAGGATACAGACCGAAACAAATAGTTCTCGTGGTCCAGAATCCACAAAATAAGAGTTTGGAACGTTGAATAGCTTGTATCCATAGAACATACGGCGTACCATAGATAATGAATAAATAGGAGTTAATATCATTCCAATTGCCATTACAAAAGTAATTAGTATTTTTGGTATTAAAAGATATTCCGGACTGGTAATTATTCCAAAAAATACTACCAATTCTGCAACAAAACCACTCATTCCTGGCAATGCAAGAGAAGCCATTGAGAAGCTACTGAACGTGGTAAATATTTTTGGCATTGGGATAGCTATTCCTCCCATTTCGTCGAGATAAACAAGACATATTCTATCGTAACTCGTTCCCGCCAAGAAAAAAAGCGCAGCACCAATAAATCCATGAGAGATTATTTGTAAAACGGCTCCATTGATTCCCGTATCGGTTATGGAACCGATTCCTATAAGTGTGAAACCCATATGAGATACGGAGGAATAGGCTATTCTCTTTTTTAAATTGCGTTGACCAAAAGAAGTTGAAGCTGCATAGATTATTTGAATCGCTCCTACTATCATCAACCAGGGAGAAAATATAGAATGAGCATGGGGTAATAATTCCATATTGATCCGAATCAATCCATATGCTCCCATTTTTAATAAGATTCCCGCTAGAAGCATACATGTACTGTAATGCGCTTCTCCGTGGGTATCTGGTAACCATGTATGCAGGGGTATAATCGGCGATTTGGCAGCATAAGCAATAAGGAAGCCAAAATAGAATATTATTTCCAAACCCAAAGGATAGGATTGATTAGCTAATGTTTCAAAACTTAATGTTGGTTCATTGGAGCCATATAAACCCATACCCGGAACTCCCATTAAGAGAAAAATAGAACCCCCTGCTGTGTACAAAATAAACTTTGTAGCTGAGTACAGACGTTTCTTCCCTCCCCATATGGATAGAAGTAGATAAACAGGAATTAATTCTAACTCCCACATGAGGAAAAAAAGTAAAAGGTCTCGAGAAGAAAATGATCCTATTTGACCACTGTACATTGCTAACATCAGGAAATGGAACAATCGCGAATCTCTAGTAACTGGCCGAGCCGCTAAAGTAGCTAAAGTAGTGATGAATCCCGTCAGTAAAATGGGTCCTATGGAAAGTCCATCAATTCCTAGTCTCCAGTGAAAATCAAAAATATTTATCCATTTATAAGCCTCCTCCAATTGGATTAATGGATCGTCCAATTGGAAATGATAACAGAATGCATAGGTCATTAGAAGGAGTTCTAATAAGCATATACAAATAGTATACCACCGAACCACCTTATTTTTATTTCCTCTATGAGGAAGAAAGAAAATTGAGGAACCCGCAGATATCGGCAAAACAACAATTATTGTTAACCAAGGAAAATAACTCGTGGTAAAGACAAGATAGACTTTGACCAGAAAAACCCGCGCTCGGAATAATTTCTCGAGTACGGGTTTTTGTCGGTAAAGAGGAATCAAATGGATTCAAGTGGATTTTTCTGGAACGTATCAATAAGCTAGACCCATGCTGCGAGTTGTCTCATGCCATAAGTAAACCCGAACACTCAAGAAATCCGTTGGACAAGCGGATTCACATCTCTTACAACCTACACAGTCCTCTGTTCTTGGAGCAGAAGCAATTTGTTTAGCTTTACATCCGTCCCAAGGTATCATTTCCAATACATCTGTGGGGCAGGCTCTTACACATTGAGTACACCCTATACATGTATCATAAATCTTTACTGAATGTGACATTGGATCTATAAATTTTTTGAACTTTATCCATTTTCGATCTGGTTATAAATTAGTAGTAATTGAATTTGATATTGTAGACGCCAGACGAATCAGTGGTTTACCAGAATTTTTTTTTTATAACTACTTCTGGATCTGCTCATGAGAGAGGGCCAAGATACTTTGATTTCTTACGTTTCAGCAAACATGGCCATACGAGTCATACATGCTAATTCTAAAATTGGTGAATATATTATAGATATACATCTGTCTTTATTTAGATCATTACGACTATTTATTCAACAAATTCGATTGATTGATACGAGTTGATTTTCGGTTACGATGGATCGATGAAACAATAGCCGGCCCAATAGCTGCTTCAGCGGCTGCAATAGCTATAACAAAAATGGAGAAAATATCTCCTTTTAATTGACGACTATCAAACAAATCAGAAAATGTTACGAGATTTATATTAACCGCATTCAGTATAAGCTCAAGACACATAAGTGCTCTAACCATGTTTCGGCTTGTGATCAATCCATAAATACCGATAGAAAATAAATAGGCACTCAAAATAAGTACATGTTCGGTCATCATTGACCAACTCCTCATCAATCTCGATTCATTTCAATATGAACAACAATTTAACCAATTTGATTGACTAGAATATAACAAGTACGAAACAAAGTAAGGTATTAGTAATGGATCGAACTAAACCCCTTTCAATTTAATATATGAACAATATGAAAATAGAACTGAAGAAAAATGGATGTGATAACAATAACATAGAACAAAACAAGACTTTATTTATTTTGGATTTCGAATTCTAACTATTTATTACTTATTACTGACGGGCCATAGCAATTGCACCTATCAAAGCAACTAAAAGAATTATAGAAACGAGTTCAAATGGAAGGTAAAAATCTGTTGATAAATGAATCCCAATTTGTTGAACGTTACTTGTTAGGTCCTGCTCTATAATCTGGTTTGATCTTGTAGTCCAAATAATCCCGTACCACGACGTATCCGAGATAGTAGTAATTAGTAAAAAAAGAATACTTGTACAAACCAGTGAAGTGACCCCATCCCCAACGGTCCAAAGATAGAAATCGTTGTAATATTCTGAACCATTCATGAACATCACAGCAAATACGATTAAAACATTTACAGCTCCCACGTAAATAAGGAGCTGTGCAGCAGCTACAAAATAGGAGTTAGATGGAATATGGAATAAGGATATACAAACAAGAACCAATCCCAACGAAAAGGCAGAATAAATTGGATTGGTAAGTAATACCACCCCCAGACCTCCTAATATAAGACCTGATCCCAGAAATACTAAAAGAATATCATGTATTGGTCCAGGTAAATCCATTATGTGTAAAATAAGAGATAAATAAGTTGAAATATTTCATAAACTTACTGACCGATCCAAGAAAAAATAGGTTACCTTTTTTTTTTTTCTTCTTCTATATGATAGTTCCTAATTGAATCCTAATGTGGTATGGATTGATATAGATACAGTTATTGGATCAATTCCGCTACTCTATCCGAAAGAGTAGTTCGGAATTGTATATTTTGAAATCATCACGGATATATGAATCCATTCTAAATCCAAATCAAGCCGTAATTCTCACCAACCAATAGTTATGATTTGTAGTTACTGACCTAGCAAAATGAAAGAAGCGTCACTCCTTTACTTTAGATCAAAAATGAATCTTAGTAATTGGTAATCGTTCTTGAATCAATAGCCGTGGCTATTTTTATTTTAATTCATAATTGTTCGAATTGTGTAATCTCCAATTACTGACATTGGTAATCGACCCAAAGCAATTTGATTATAATTCAATTCGTGACGATCATAAGTAGAAAGTTCATATTCTTCAGTCATTGATAAACAGTTTGTTGGACAATACTCGACGCAGTTACCACAAAATATACAGATTCCAAAATCAATACTATAATTAAGCAATCGTTTCTTTCTAATATCTGTTTCCAATCTCCAATGAACAACGGGTAGATCTATAGGACATACCCGAACACATACTTCACAAGCAATGCATTTATCAAATTCAAAGTGAATTCGACCACGAAAACGCTCCGATGTGATCGATTTTTCATAAGGATATTGAATAGTCACAGGTAAACGATTCACGTGGGATAAGGTAATCATGAAACTTTGACCAATGTACCTTGCAGCTCGTATTGTTTGTTGACTATAATTCATGAACCCAGTCACCATAGGAAACATATTGTGGATATCCATGAATAATTTGATGTTTCTTTCTCTTGTTCTAGATAGGTTATGAATCTAGAATATTATATTCTGTTACAGCGAAACGAGTTGGGAAGAAGTTGTTAATAATAGATTGCCTAGAGAAATAGGTAAAAGAAATTTCCACCCAAGATTTAATAGTTGGTCCATTCTCATCCTAGGTAAAGTCCATCTTGTTGTGATAAGAATGAACAGGAACAAATAAGCTTTAGCTAATGTAATAAAGATATCAATTGTCATTCCAAAGACTCCACCCGTTTTATTTATTCTGAAAGGTTCAGGAATGAATATGTACGGAATAGAGAGATTCCACCCGCCCAAGTAAAGAACTGTTACAAATAATGAAGAAACTAGTAGATTTAGGTAAGAAGCAACATAAAATAAACCAGATTTGATACCTGAATATTCGGTTTGATAACCTGCTACTAATTCCTCCTCTGCTTCTGGTAAATCAAAGGGTAATCTCTCACATTCCGCTAGGGAAGAAATTAGAAAAACTATAAAACCTATAGGTTGACGCCACAGATTCCACCCCCAAAAACCATATTTTGACTGTGCCTCAACTATATCAACTGTACTTGAACTGTTAGATAATCATAGTCGATGATAACATCACTATTCCCATCGCTATTCCAGAACCGCACATGAGACCTCAGCTTCATACGGCTCCTCAATGGCCATAAATAAATCTAAAGACTGGTTCATTATTACCCTGGCATGCTTGTAGATAGAGTAAAGATGCATCGAAGAGTCCCGAATTAGACCAATGGAATTCTGTCCGCCATAATAAAAACAAAAAGCGCTTCTGAATTGATCTCATCCTTTCTAATATAATTAGAATTACAATTCTTTTTGTTCAGTAATAACTTAATCCTTCCATAAAATACTCGTTGTTTCAATAGATATTTCGACCCATATCTTTCATACGAAAAAAAAAAAAAAAAATTAGACACTAGTTCATGAGTTATAATTGATGAATCATGATAAGAATTCTATCTGTATAAATATGGATAGGGTTGAGGAAAGAAAGAATAAACAAAGATCTCTTATTTATTATTCAGTTTTCCTATTGCATTCCATTTCTTTCGTTCCTGTTCTTCTTTCTTACTCAGAAGAGGGAAGGGGTTTCTAAAAAATAAAGGATTACTTCGTTCTCGACAGTCATTTCTTTAATCAGTGGATAGAAGCGTACTCTGGATCGGAATCGTGAGGAAGTACTGCTTGATCATTTCTACCAACTTAAAGCCCTCATTATGATTCCTTTTATGCAGAAATATCCCTTTGGATACCTTACATTATCTCCATCACTAATCCTTTGTGTACCTTGGTGTTCCTAACCGTCCACTCATTTTTGATTGATCCCCGATATGGTAATACATATATATAGTCGAAACTCCATACAGTTGATCTTTTGCACCCGCTTCAAGTCATAATGACTAATCAACCAATCTTGGGGTAAACAGTTTCGACCGTTTATGTTTACTTCCACTTTACTCTCGTACATAGGGAATGAGGATCAATCTTCTTACTGCAAATTCATAAGCTGTTTTGTTTCACTCATATAACTATCTGATTTAACTCATCGACCCGAATGATGAATAAAAAAAAAAAAAGATATCTATTCAATACATTCAACCCCTTTCCTTTATTTCTAGGAAAGAGGTAAAGGCTCATGTTCCAACGAATCACACGTAGAGATATTGATAACACACACGAAGTTAATGGTATTTCATAACTAATAGATTGAGCAGCAGCTCGTAGACCACCTGAAAAGGAATATTTATTATTCGATCCATATCCTGACATAAGAAGTCCAATAGGAGCAATACTGGAAATAGCGATCCATAAAAAAACGCCTATACTGAGATCGGCTAGAACAAGGCGATAGCCAAAAGGAGTTACTGAATAACTTAGTAGAATGGATATGACCGCTATAGATGGCCCGATACTGAATAAACGAATATCTCCTCTAGAGGGTAGAAGATCTTCTTTCAAAAGTAGTTTGGTCCCATCTGCTAGAGCTTGAAGAATTCCCAAAGGACCGGCATATTCAGGTCCGATACGTTGTTGTATCCCTGCAGATATTTCTCTTTCTAACCACACAATCACGAGTACACCTATTGTGATTCCCGATATAGGAATAAAAATAGGGACAAGCAGCCATAAGAGGTCATAGACCTCTTTTAAGGATTCCAATCTGGAAAAAGAATTGATAGCTTGTACTTCTGTCGTATCAATTATCATTTCAACGATCAACTTCTCCCATAATGATATCTATACTACCTAGTATCGTCATGATATCAGCCAATTTCATTCTTTTAACTAGCTGAGGAAGAATTTGCAAATTGATGAAACCCGGTGGACGAATTTTCCATCTCCAGGGAAAAACACTATTATCTCCTATCATAAAAATTCCCAATTCTCCCTTTGGGGCTTCTACTCTCACATAAAGTTCTTGTTTCGACAATTCAAAAGCGGGAGAAGGCTTTTTACTAATGAATCGATATTCAAAACCATTCCATTCGGAATCCCTTGCTCTATCAAAGCGTCGAACTTCTAAATTCTCATAGGGACCCCCCGGAATTCCTTCCAGAGCCTGTTGAATAATTTTTATGGATTCCGTCATTTCATTGATTCGTACTAAATAACGAGCTAATGAGTCTCCTTCTTTTTGCCACTGGACTTCCCAATCGAATTCATCGTAACACTCATAATGATCAACTTTACGAAGATCCCATTGGATTCCGGAAGCTCGTAGCATTGGTCCTGATAAACCCCAATTTATTGCTTCCTCCCCACCAATAATGCCCACCCCTTCAACTCGTTCCAAAAAAATGGGATTTCGTGTAATAAGCTTTTGATATTCAACAACTCCTGTTAAAGAATAATCGCAGAAATCCAAACATTTATCTATCCAGCCATGAGGTAGATCAGCAGCGACTCCCCCGATACGGAAATAATTATGCATCATTCGCATACCTGTGGCAGCTTCGAATAGGTCATATATCAATTCCCTTTCTCTAAAAATATAGAAGAAGGGAGTTTGTGAACCGATATCCGCCATAAAAGGCCCAAGCCATAATAAATGAGAAGCGATACGACTCAGCTCCAGCATAATAACTCTGATATAGCTGGCTCTTTTAGGTACTTGAATATTTCCTAATTGTTCTGGTGCATTTACCGTTATTGCCTCTGTGAACATAGTAGCTAAATAATCCCAACGTGTTACATAAGGAAGATATTGTATAATTGTTCGGTTTTCTGCAATTTTTTCCATCCCTCTGTGTAAATAACCCAACACGGGTTCGCAGTCAATAACATCTTCACCGTCTAGAGTAACGATAAGTCGAAGAACACCATGCATTGATGGGTGGTGAGGACCCATATTAACTATCACGAGGTCTTTTCTTGTATCCGGTACATTCATATCTTCCCCGATCCATTATTCTATGAATTGCTGAAAACGAAATGGGGTTCATCAAAATTCAAGATCTAATAAACCAAAGAATTGAAACAATCTTCAAATTAACGAGTTTTTGGTTCCCGAATATCTAACTGATCGATTAATTTTTTATAACGCACTCTATTTTTCTTTGACAAATAAGCTAGCAGCCGTTGACGTTTTCCTAGAATTTTCCGCAGACCTACCTGAGATAAATAGTCCTTTTTGTGTAATTCCAAATGTGAAGTAAGTCTCTGTATCTTATTGGTAAAACTGAATACTTGAAATTCAGCAGACCCTTTGTTTTTTTCTTCTTGCGGAATACCGGAGATAAATGAATTTTTGACCATAAAAATAATTCTTCTCTCTCTTTTTTTTTTTTTCTTTTCCACAGATATGGATTTTACCGATCAGGAATAATAATAATGCCAGTCATTTCGATCTGATACACACAATAATCTGGATCTGGATTTATTCATATACTACTTTTTTTTTTTCTATCAAATCAAATTAATAAATAAAATTTAGGATTCGATAGAAAAAAAAAAAAATTTCTACACCCACAAAACAAAATGATTTTGATCTAAGAAGATTCTGCCGATTCATTCCTAGATTCAATTGATACGTCATTGAATCGGTATCATGTGTCAGAATGTAACACAGCGTGTGTGTACATCTGTCTACCTTCATATACTGGATATGATACGCGATATATAGGAAATGTACCAACCATCAACGAATTCTGAATCGTGGATACATATGTATCCTTGACATACTGAAACGACTGCCATTATTGGTATCAAACCAGTAGCGATTCATACAAGCTAAATCCTCTAATTGATAATTGGGCCAAAGAAACAATTTGAATTGAATGAATTTATTTATATCTGTATCAATATGCTTGTCCTCATCCAAAAATGGCCCACAGTTCCTTACATTGTTGTCATTGAAAAATACTGGATTTCTATCCATAACATTCCTATTTCCGGAATTGAAACAAATTAGAATTCTAAATTCTCTACGACGCCTAGGAGATAGAATATTTTCAGGAACAAGCAAATCATAATGATTTTCGTCTCCATTCACAAGCATCTTTCTATGTTGTGCAATGGATCTATCGAAATAATTCTCATCAACATATCTTTTTTCTCGGTATCTTCCATTAGTTTGGCACTTACTGTTATGGACCAATGAAATACCTATAGTTTGATACATAATAAATTGTCCATCCCATTTTATAGAAAGACGCGCCGGTTCGATAATAAATAGTCCCCTTTTTATCAATTCTGTAAGAGTTAGATCCTTCTGGATCAACATTACATCCAGGTGCATTTCTCCTCTTTGAATAGAGGATATAGCAATTTCCTTTGGATTTCTCAGTCTAAGCAGAAAACAATATACCTTAACATTATTGATCATTCTTTGATTCAAAGGACCATCCCATCTCAATTGAAAAAGCAAATATCTTTTCAGGAAGAACTCTAGTTCCGCTTCCTTGTTACTCTTGGATTGTCTTTTCTTTCCACGTTTTTTAATGTCTGATTCTGTGTAATCCTTTTCAACATCTTTTTGTCGGTTTCGTGCGTCTGAGCCAAGATTTCCTTGGACAAGCTGTTCTTTTTGATTTCGATTCTCTAATTCAAGATATTCTTTTTGATTAGATGATATACGAAAATCCCTTTTTTTATTTTCATTAATGTTTTCATTTTCATTAAAAATGAAAAGGAGTAATTTGATTGGTATAACCCATGGTTTAATCTTATATGCATCATAAAGTGGCACAAATTCTGAGAAGAACCAAGATTCCAGGTTTGATATGGGACGATATACCATTTTTTCATCCATTCCCATCCAATCCAAAAAGTTTTTTTTTGGATTGGATGGGTTGATTTCTTGATGAATCGTGAGATAGAAAAGATCTTTCTTATCAGTCATTTGATAATAATTAGTCCCAGTCTTAGTAATTTTATTAATGTTGGTCCCGGTATCCATATCGGTCCAGGCCTCAATATCGATATTCTTTCTAAGACAAAAATGGAAAATTTTCCACTCCAAATATTTTCTATCCGTATTTTTACCCGTATCAGTAATATACTCTTCTCCTAGATAATCACTAATAGATATACCTTCCGGTACATAAAATGATTCGGTTTTAGGTCTGTTGTAATTATATGGAATCTTTCGGTCCTCATTTACTTGTAATTGTAATGGGGATCGATATGAGTCTTTCCTATCCCCATAATTAATATATTTATATGAAAAAAGATCATATCTGTAGTGTTTTTTCAATTTTCCTTTTTGACTCGGCAATAAGTTCACTGCATAATCATTTTGTTTCTCGTAATGAATGAATTGGTCTTTTTCATATGAATTCTTTTTTGAGTCTTTATTTTGAATCGTACGACATTGATTGACCCTATTTCGCCACTTTTGCGGTACTAATCTAGACCACCGAGTCTGAGATAAATTGTATTGATAATGACTCCTTAACCAGTTTTTCCATTCATTTATTCCAGAATTCGGAAGTTTTTTATGCCTTGATTTGGAATCAAATATTCTTCGTGTTCCAAAGTAATTCCTTATTCTATCCTTAAGAAGAAGATATGCTTCTCGATACTCAAGTAAAGATCTCAAGAGAGACTTGTTAGTAACTTGGATTTGTGATAATTTGTAAAATACAGATGCTTGGGACAAGGAATATAGGTCACAACAAATGTTTGATTTCTTATTACTAATATTAGAAAGCGACTTTTTGATAGTCGAAATAAAGTGAATTGTGTTTTGATTTGTTTCATCAATCTCTTCTTTATTTTTTTCGTCATTGTAAATGTATTTATTGATAATCTTTTTTGTTGATTCAAGCAAAAGTTGTGCATTGACTCTGGGAATGTTAATGGTACATAGAAAGATATCTATGTATATTCTTTCACTGAAAAATTTCATAAAATAGTGCCATTTGCGTATGAATATGAATATCTCACTTCTTCTTTTTGATATCTTCCAAATATGTTTCTGCGATTCCGATCTTTTATCAACACAACTTGTACCGTTAGGACGAATATTCATATCTGGAGTTAGAAATATTTTTCTTTTGTCTTTTGTAACCCTTTCCATTTGATTTCTGATTAGGGTTGTCCTATCAGACAGATCCTTCATTTTTTTTTCTGTCAGTGAATAATTTGTCCAATCCATGGATCCGATTTGGATGGTCGATTCAGGAACAATCTTATTATTCATTAGGGTTATGGAATATTTTCCATTTTCATTCGGTTCATATACTTTCTTCAATCCAAATAATAAAATTTGGTTTACTTTTGAAAACTCTTTTATTATTCTTTTTATAAATAGAACTATTTTGATAATCCATCTTGTTTTTTCTTTTGAGACCCTTAGAAACCATTTTGTTTTTTCTCTGAAAACTCTTAGAACTAGAAAACATTTTTTTTTCGCTTTTCTAATTTTTTTTTTGAGTTCTTTATAAATGGGTCCAAAAAAGGAAGGTCGTTTTCGGGGAGAACCAAAAGGTAGTTCGGTTTCCATTCCCCAGATTGTTAAAAAACAAAAATTGACCTTTTTTACTTTCTTTTTCATTGGA